ATTGCGCTTAAATCATTTTTATGGTTCCCTATTTTAGGAACCATATGAATAATGGAGAAACTCCATGAAAGGAACATTAATGATTCATATAAATCACTTAACGGGAAATGTCTCGAATAAATCCAACGAGTAACTAATAATCCTGTTATACAGAAAAAAGTGGCTATCATGCCTTTTTCTGACGGATCACATAGTCCTACGATTTCATGGACTAATAAAGTCACCAAATAAATCGTAATGACAATTGAAATGATCGAAAAAGAGATGTGAGTGAATATATGTTCTAAAGTCGCAAATATCATAAAAAAAAAATCATTAAAAAAAAGAGGGGTCCCTCAATTACGGAATGTAAATTCCGAATTAAATTCATTATAGGATCTAATGTGTCCTTTTTAGAGGATGCCGCCACTCGGACTCGAACCGAGATGCTCTAGCACTGCTTCCTAAGAGCAGCGTGTCTACCGATTTCACCATGGCGGCTTGATCGAAATAATAATAGCCCATATGATGTTCAATCGTCGAGATTGAAAGATTCAATGCAATATATTTTAGGAAACGTTAGAATCGATGAATAAAGACTCGTTCAAATGAATATTTGAACTTCAATAATCCTTAGTATCCCGGTATGGTGTCATTTTTAACAACAGGCTTTCACGTAGTATAAGTTCTTCTGGGAACAGTTGGAACTAGATGGTTATGTCCTCAGTTGAGGTCTAGAACTAAGAATTGTCCCTTTTTTATATCATTTTTTGATGATTCATTTCTCATTTATCTGATTTCATGGATCGGAAATGAAAAAAGATTCATTTTTCACTGAACAAAAGAAAATAAATAGGATTTTTTATGTATCACAATTGGATAACTACATCCAAGGGATTTCTATAAATAGTTAGATAGTTCGGTATCAAAACTGTATTAATGGTTGGGATTCTCATTGTATACATAATTCGTGTGAGGATTTACCGAACCAATTAGGTATTGGGCTGCACATAAAACAAAAGAGTTTAAATTTCTATTGGAATTCTACGTTATGTACTTTACTTATAAATAAAGTATATTCTATATAAAATAGATTGATCGATCCTACGGTCCAAACATAGGATCTATTTTGGATTAAGGAAGATTGACTTATTCTTCGTACATAAATATCGACCTAAAGGGGATCCGGGGAGTTTTTATTGATTGGGTCGAAACAAGAGGGAATCTATGTAGTGATTCGGAGAGTTACAAAGCAAAGTCTTAAAATATATATTTCAATCAATTAGTTTCAAGGATCCATTCATTTTGACTACTGTCGTTCATACTTGTTTCAGATCTTCCAAAAATCTTAATGATGTATAACTATTGGAGATACATAATCGAATAAACTTCTTACCTAAAAAAAAATCTTTTTTTGGGGGGGGGAAATAACAACCCCCATCTCGCGAATTATCAAAATCTACTATAATGAAAAGTGAAACCTTGTATTTTGTGTTTAACTATTTCTTTTTTGTTGTTTGAAAAACAACAACAAAAAAGAAATAGTACCGTTCTTAGAACCCAATAGACAGAATAAGAATTATTCTACATACCACAACAGCCGGTTCAGTTCTATCTCATATAGATGAGTTCAAAACATTAGTTAATGTGAATTATTCATCTTATAAATCATCCAATTCATCGAGTCATGTCGATTCAGATTATTCCAAGGCTTTATTACTTGTTTGTCGCACAAAAAAACTTTTTGAATGCCCGGTAGAAATAGATTTAGCTAAAGATAAAGCTTTTACCGCCGCCCAATATCCCTTTTTCTTCCAAATATTTCTACGAATACGCTTTTTTGAGATAGAAGTACGTTTCTTTGGAACCGCCATTTGAAAATAAAGAAGTTACTTTTATAGTTGGATGTGAAAGACATGTATTGTTCAAAATGGATCGTTCTTGCTATTCATTATCTATATTTATTCCATAGCGGATACTTCCTTCATAACATACAAAAATATAGATACGTACGCATCACATAGAGTACACTAGGGATAAAAAAAGAAATAGAAATAAAGAAAAACGATGTTATTTTCAAAGGAATTTTTTTTTGTTCCACATCTCTATTACATACAATGCCCGAAGAAAGAAGAATTCGTACTAATTTGTACCTTCATATCTTCATTCCGATCTATGTCTATGAGGTCCGCTACCATAGAAATCGAACCGGTTGTTGTTGATAAGAATCAAAAAGGGTTCCAATTCATATCTCAATCTCAGTCTATTTATATCTCGTCGTCTTACATTGAATAAATCGAAAAGCTTAAGAATCCTTACCTAATTTAAGAAAATAATAATTTAAAATTTTTCTATTAATTGATCAAGCTCGAGGATAGAGTACTCATAATTTAAATGAAAATGAGATTGGTAGTTAATCTGTTAAACCATACATTACTTGATAAAGGTAATTTTAGTAATCTCTTATTTCAGTTCTATGCGAAGTGACGAGTATCATAGGATTTCCTATAAACATAAGTTTGTTTTATTGGAATAGAAGCCAATCAATCAGTTGTACAATGAATTAATTAATGACTCCGAATAAACTAACTAAAATAACTAGTATTTTATTGGGTCGATTTATTGGCGGATTCTATGATCCATATCCCAATAGAGTACTTTTACCTTTTTTTGGTGTCATTCCTTTTCCTTACTATTTACTATATGGATATCAATCGCCGTAATAGTGGAATGATTGAAAATCTCATATTCTTTCTTTATCTTAATAAATATCTTAGTTAATAACTAAATGGTCAGTTTTAACCAGTGACTTGGTCATTTGAACAATTGTAACTTCTTGATTTAAATTTCTTTTTATTCAATACGATATTTGGGAAAGAATCGGAATAATTAAGAATTAAAAATCATATTTGAGTTCTTTTCTATCTTGATTTTTATTTATTTATTTGACTTCCGAAAGAGAGAAGAGCTGGTGAATCGGAAACAATTAATAAGAATAAAAAAAGTTTTATTTTCTTATGGAACATACATATCAATATGCATGGATCATACCTTTCGTTCCACTTCCAGTTACTATGTCAATAGGATGGGGACTTCTGCTTGTTCCGACTGCAACAAAAAATCTTCGTCGTATGTGGGCTTTTCCTAGTGTTTCATTGCTAAGTATAGTTATGGTTTTTTCGGCCGATCTGTCTATTCAGCAAATCAATGGCAGTTCTATTTATCAATTTCTATGTTCTTGGACCATCAATAATGATTTTTCTTTAGAGTTCGGCCACTTGATCGACCCACTTACTTCTATTATGTCAATACTAATCACTACTGTTGGAATCATGGTTCTTATTTATAGTGACAATTATATGTCTCATGATCAAGGATATTTGAGATTTTTTGCTTATATGAGTTTTTCCAATACTTCTATGTTGGGATTAGTTACTAGTTCCAATTTGATACAAATTCATATTTTTTGGGAACTGGTGGGAATGTGTTCGTATCTATTAATAGGTTTTTGGTTCACACGACCAATTGCAGCCAATGCTTGTCAAAAAGCGTTTGTAACTAATCGTGTAGGGGATTTTGGTTTATTATTAGGAATCTTAGGTTTTTATTGGATAACAGGTAGTTTGGAATTTCGGGATTTGTTCGAAATCTTCAATAACTTGATCCATAATAATGGGGTCAATTCTTTATTTGCTACTCTGTGTGCCTCCCTATTATTCCTTGGTGCAGTTGCTAAATCCGCACAATTTCCCCTTCATGTATGGTTACCTGATGCCATGGAGGGACCCACTCCTATTTCGGCTCTTATACATGCTGCTACTATGGTAGCAGCGGGAATTTTTCTTGTCGCTCGGCTTCTTCCCCTTTTCACAGTCATACCTTACATAATGAATCTCATTTCTTTGCTAGGTATAATAACGGTACTATTAGGAGCTACTTTAGCTCTTGCTCAAAAAGACATTAAGAGAAGTTTAGCCTATTCTACAATGTCTCAATTGGGTTATATTATGTTAGCTCTAGGGATAGGTTCTTATCGAGCTGCTTTATTCCATTTAATCACTCATGCCTATTCGAAAGCATTATTGTTTTTAGGATCCGGATCGATTATTCATTCAATGGAACCCATTGTTGGATATTCTCCAGATAAAAGTCAGAACATGGTTCTTATGGGTGGTTTAACCAAATATGTGCCAATTACAAAAACTACTTTTTTATTAGGTACACTTTCTCTTTGTGGTATTCCACCTCTTGCTTGTTTTTGGTCCAAAGATGAAATTCTTAATGATAGTTGGTTGTATTCACCGATTTTCGCGATAATAGCCTGTTCCACAGCAGGATTAACTGCATTTTATATGTTTCGGATGTATTTACTTACTTTTGAGGGGCATTTACACGTTCGGTTTCAAAATTACAGTGGCACTAAAAATAGCTCGTTCTCTTCAATATCTATATGGGGAAAAGAAGGACCGAAACCAGTTAACAAAAATGTACTTTTCTCAGTAATGAATAATAATAAAAAGGTTTCCCTTTTTTCGAAGAAGATATATCAAATTGATGGGAATATACGAAATCTGATGCGATCCTTTAGTACTCATTTTGACAATAAAGACACTTCCATGTATCCCTGTGAATCGGACAATACTATGCTATTTTCTCTACTTGTATTGGTCCTATTTACTTTGTTTGTTGGGTCCATAGGAATTCCTTTCGATCAAGTAGGAATGGATTTGGATATATTATCGAAATGGTTAACCCCATCGATAAACCTTTTACATCAAAATTCGAACTATTCTGTGGATTGGTATGAATTTGTGACAAATGCAATTTATTCAGTCAGTATAGCCTATTTCGGAATATTCATAGCGTCTCTTTTATATGGGTCTGTTTATTCATCTTTTCAGAATTTAGAATTAATTAATTCATTTGTTAAAATAGGTCCTAAGAGACTTTTCTTGGACCGAATAATAAATGTAATATACAATTGGTCATATAATCGTGGTTACATAGATATTTTTTATGCA